ACGAATCACACTTTTACCACTAAACTATACCCGCTACAATGCTATTATTGGATAAAAATGCACTTTTTGTCGAACAAGGAAATCCGACGTAATCAAGATAAGAAAAGAGTACTATTAATTAAAAAAAACTAAATACCAAGTTCTTTCGAGGATTTTAGACAGAACAGATAGGGCTCTATAAAACTATTTATGTGATGACATAAAAATGGATTGCACAACAATCGACAATTCTCTTTTTTGTTTTTTTATTTAATTTATTTAAAAAACAAAAAAATAATAATAATATTAGTAATCAAAATTAGTAATATAATAAGTAATAATAAATGAAACTTTGATTCTCTATCATAGATATGGGAATAATCCGTCTTCTGATTGTTGTTTCAATAAAAAAAAGCCAAGCATTTTTTATTTCAAATAAAGCAAAATCATTTTAGTTTATCTACGATTTTTGATTTCGAACAAAAACAAAAAAAGGCCCGGCTAGGTAATGACCAGGCCAGGCCGTGAAAAGAAAATCAAACAACTCTTTCTTTCGGTATTCTTTTTTTTATTCGAAATATATATTTTGAGCCTTTTCTTTATCTAAATTAAATATAGGATTGCTTATCAAAGTTGTATATATTAAAGTTGTATATATCAATATAGTAAAATACTATATAATACTATATAAATAGTGAAATAATATATCTAAAATAGATAAAGAAGGGATTTTGTGAAGCCTTCCATTTTGTGTAATGGAACTATGTAACATAGTAATTATCCTTTTTCAATTCGGAGAGATGGCTGAGTGGACTAAAGCGGCGGATTGCTAATCCGTTGTACGAGCTTTTCGTACCGAGGGTTCGAATCCCTCTCTTTCCGTTTCCGTTGATGACTCGGTATTTTATTTATCTTTCAAATTCCAATTCTTCGAACCTTTTTTTTATTTAATTAAATAAAGATGTGCAATAGATAAAATCCTCAGAACATTGAAAAATGAAGCAAGTAAAAGGAAAGTCCTCTTTTTTTATTCTTCACGCCCAGGATTACGTCCTGGATCATTAGATAGGAATCCGAAGATGAACAGAGAAACAAAAAATATCACTACTGTGTAAACAAAGAGTTTGAGAGTAAGCATTACACAATCTCCAAAAGATCATTTTTGTTTTGAAAAAAAAGAGAATAGATTCTCTATTTTTATACCGCATATCCTATTTTTTTTGACACCAATAAATGAAAGGGTTTCTAGAAATGAAATAAAAAATAATTTTCATAATCATAAATTAATTTGGAATAAGAGTTACCTCTTTCATTCCAAAAAGCGTCTTTCCGGGGCCTTTACTTTATTAATAAAAAAATAGGAGTATTCAATAAATGAAAAGGAATCAGAATGAGGAAATGGAAATGGGGGGGGGGTGATTCAGATTTCTCTAAGCTATCTAAGAATTAGTTAAATCGAGAGTTCATACTATACTGTAAGACTTATCTGATCTTATCCATTCTTATAATTTTTTTTTTCGAAAATAAATCATGTCTAGGACAGTATTAAAAATTTCATCGAAAACTTACAGCAGCTTGCCAAACAAAGGCTAAGAGAAAAAAGAGAAGGGGTATTACTGGCATAAAATCTACGATTGGACTCAAAAAAGCGTAGGCCTCGGGCAATTTGGCTAAGAAAAAACTACTCGAATAAAGGGTGGAATTAAGACAGATCAAACTAAGGATATTAAGCATAACAAACATTTTTTTTTGTGACTTGGAGATAATTGTATTTTGATTGATTTAATATATTAATATAATAATTTAATATAATAAAATAATATATTATTCTTGATAATTGATATATGGTAAAAATGACGAAAGTAAGGTAGATCAAAAAAATCCTTTTTTTGTGAACTTGAACTCGCCCAATCAAAAATCTTTCTATTTTCTTTTGCGAATTGAAGAAATCATCCTTTCAATTAATATCTTAATTGAATTATATGTAATGATCAATAAATAAAGTTTTGTTTTATCTATAGATAATTCTATATCTACACGTGTCAAAATCCCAGGAACAATAGAATCCATAGATATTTGGACTGGAATTGACGAATAACCAATACCGATACTATTCTTTATTAGTATCGAATAGAAATCTAAATGGGGCGTGGCCAAGTGGTAAGGCAACGGGTTTTGGTCCCGGTATTCGGAGGTTCGAATCCTTCCGTCCCAGGGAATACATATTATTTCTATATCTATATAAAGATAAATTATGTAATGAAATGAAAATTCTCTTTTCTTTTTTAACTAATTTCTCTTTCTCTTTAAAATCAAAATATTGAATGGATAGAACGTGATTCTTGTTTCTGATTTTTAATCATTCTATTTTTCTCTAAATCATATCTTTTTCTCAAATTTAGTTCAAATAAATACACACAGATGGAGTTAGATCGAGTTATGATCTAGGTAAGGTAGGAACATAGATCACAAGAATTTGCAATAAAGTAAAGAAAAAAGGTAAAATAAGGGCTTGAATGTACTTTTCATGTCCATTGCCTTAGAAGATTTATATTTGAGTTAGTTATTTCGAACTATATCCATATGATAATCAGAGTTAATCGACAACGTAAGATATCAATTTCAATAGCAGTGTCGGTAGAAATCTGATTAACAAAACATCAAGTTACATATGTAACACATGTATTTTCTTTGAACCTCGTTTTTAAAGATTTCATTTTAAAAATTGCATCTCCTATTTCATTTGGCTCGAATAAATAATTCGAAATTGATGTAATAATAGAGACCGGGGGATTCATACACACTATTTTATTCCCCTTGCTTTAAATAAAAATTATGGAACCTCCACTCCAGGGAAAGAAACTACGCGAAAAATGAGGAAATGCGGAATTTTTTATTTTATTAGCGTTTTATTTCGTTGATAAGGTTTTTTGAAAAAGATTTCTGATTCATTACTTTGAAATATTCAAAAAAGAATATTCCTAATTTAATCCAATGACAACTCTTCATCCTATCTGATAGATAGAGTAAATTTGTTTTTTTTTTCTTTCGATTTTTTTTTTCGTTTTCAGTTTGAAATGAAAGAAAAGAGCCTAAATCTTACTTTCCATCAACCCCTTTTATCCACCCTCACTCTATGAAAAAAATGAATTCGATTGTTTCCAATCTATATTTTTTGAATCATGGATTTATTTAGGATGATCAAACGCGATCCTTAGTAAAACGTTATTCAAATAGTGATATTGGTATGAGGTAGGGTTTTTCAATTAAATAACTATTTGAATTCTTTCTTCTTACTATTTGATACTCGAAGAAGGCGGAGATTGTTGAATATATCCTATTAGGTTACTTGAAGATGAAATGTAAATTTAATAATAAAAAAAAAAGAACTTTTTCTTCGTAATATTTAGAAATGAGATATAAATTAATAAAGAAAATAAAAATATTGCATTATTCAATAGAATAAAAAATGCATTGAAATTTTCTTCTTGAGAATATTTCTTTACTTTAGCAAGCATCAATTCATATAAAAGAAGAAAAAATATAGATTTCTATGAAACGATCGAACAAATGACTATTCATGATTCCATAATTGAATCAATTACATATCGGCTCCAAACTAAACTAGAGAAATGTTATGGTAAAACTTCGTTTGAAACGATGTGGTAAAAAGCAACGTGCGACTTGACAGACATGATCAGTTGTGGATTCTTACAACCACCATTTTCTATAGAAATGAAGGTGCTCTTGGCTCGACATCCCTTGTTCTGTTCCAGTAGAACCACTATTTTTTGTTGGGGTTTAATGTCAACAGTATATGATGTAGCTCGAGTAGAAAGTATGGATTCACTTTTCAGGGGCAAAGATCTAAGGTTAGTGACAATTAATAAGTTGGAACAACTTCGTAAGTATATTTTCGATCTAGTAGAAATCGAAAGGATCTAATTCGATCAAGTTTCAAATAAAAAAAGAAAAATTTGTGCGGAATTAGTGAAACTCTTTTAATCAAAAGTGTATCATGCGGGAATCGCTCGGTCGTATGATTTTTTGATAGAAAGAAATCATAAAAAGGGACATGTTGCTGTCATTTTGAAATGATTCAAATTCACCGAAGTAATGTCTAAACCCAATGATTCAGGGCAAAGAGAAAATATTTTGGAACAAGGAAATACCCCTTTTCAATTGTTTCGACAACTAGATAAAGGATAAAGAATCCAAATATATTCTAAACGAGACAAACAAAAAAGGGGGTTAGAGACCGCTCAAAAAATGAAATGTCTAAGGCTTTTCTTTTGAACTATTTCAGAGTTATCCAACTTGAGTTATGAGAATACAAATGATTTTTTTTGATAAAGAGGAATAAAAAAAAGGATTAAATAAGCCATAGTCTGTCTAATTGATTTGATGATGTTATGGAGCTCTTTAACATTCTAATTCTATACATAGATCTAACTTACAATTTCTCGAGCCGTACGAGGAGAAAACTTCGTATACGTTTCCAGGGGGGGTTATAGTTCATCTACATCTATCCCAATGAGCCCTTTATCGAATCGTTGCAATTGATGTGCGCTCTCGAAGAGAAGGAAGAGATCTTCAGAAAGTGGGTTTTTATGACCCGATAAAAAATCAAACCTATTTAAATATTCCCGGGGTTCTATATTTTCTTGAAAAAGGTGCACAACCTACAGAAACTGTTTTTAATATTTTTAAAAAGGCGGGGGTTTTTACAGAATTTCATTTTAATCAAATGAAAGTCAATTAATGAAATAAAAAAAGAGAGAAGAGGGTGGGGGTAATTCATATATAGCTTTGTATCACTTTTTTCTACTACCCCCCCCCTTTTTTTTACTCTATTTAAATTGAATTTATTCATTTATTTATTGTTATCATTTATTCATTTATTATATTGTTATCATTTTTTGTTGTTACCATAGAATACCATGTTATATAATGACAAAAATCTATTTTTTTGATATCATTTGATATAAGATGGATAGAAAAAGATGAAGTGAATAAATGAA